ATCTGTGCATCTAGTTCTTTAGAATAGAAAGACCTCTTTTGTGGAAAGATTATCCCTGTCTTTGTTTATGTCTTGGATTCGAACAAATTACTATAATCCGCCTCCGTCTGTGGATCAATCGACATTTTTCGCAAATTTTACGAACAGAGGCCTGTATTTTCATATTTTTCATTCCTTAACTTAATCCCGAATCTATATATTGGAAGAAATTATGCTTTCCTTACATTTTTAACTTCTAATTGTACCCTCCCTCTAAAAAAGATGTTGAAGTTGAAAAAAAAAAAAAAACAGTTTAATTAAATGACTTATATTTCGACTTCCATTTTGATTTTCATGGTCGTATACATAGAAAAGAAGGAGTAGTCGAATCCTTTCGGAAACATAGTCTAGAATTACATTTTCATTATATAAAGTAACCCGGAACAAATCCTTGGGAATTGATTCAGTAATAAAATCTTTATGAATCCATTTTCGTTTTTCTTTATTTTATTCCTATTCCAGTTAAATCCTCTTCATGCATTCACTGATGTATGAGGAGTGATATTAGAAACCCGTGTTTTCTCTTTTTTTTTCACAAATAATGTTTATAATATTTGGATATCTGAAAAATTACCATATATAACATAAAACTTCTCCGCCGATTCTTTCTAATCGAGCCTCTCGATCTGTCATTATACCTCTAGAAGTAGAAAGAATTACAATTCCCATTCCCCCTAAGATTTTAGGAATTTGTTGATAATTAGAATAGATTCGTAGACCGGGTGTACTAATCCGTTTTAAATTGAAAAGAGTTTTATATGATCCTTTACTATTTCGTCTATATCGTAGAGTTAAAACTAAAAAATTTTTACCGCTTTCTCTATGTTTTCTGACGTTTTCAATAAAACCTTCTCGTAAAAGTATTTGAACAGTGTTTTTGGTTATATTAGTAAATGGTACTTGAACCATTCCTTTTCTATTTATGTCAACATTTCGGATAGAGGTTATTATGTCAGCAATGATGTCCTTGCCCATGATAAACGAAAATGATTGTTGTCCCGGATTTTCAATATAATCAACATGCTCCTTTTTCTTTTTCGATTTTGGATTCTTTTTTATTCCTAGAATTCAGAATTTTCATTTGGATTTGGAATATATTTTTTCTATTTCTATCGATTATTCTTATTTTTTTTTTGTTTTAGGTTATGAAATATGAAATTCGAATTATATATCGAATTATATTAGATAGAATAATCACTATTAGATAGAATAATTACTTAATTAATACAAAAGCAAAAGAAGGTATATGTGTGAAATATGATTGATTAATTAATCTATTTCATTTACAAATAATATATCGATATCATGATCATGGTTTCATCTTATAATACTTCGGGTGCTAATGAAACTATTTTAGTGAAATTTAACTGTCTTAATTCCCGGGCAATCGCGCAAAAAATTCGAGTTCCTTTTGGATTTCCTTCTTGATCAATGATAACCGCAGCATTATCATCATACTGTATTATCATACCGTTGCTACGTTTGAGTTCTTTACAAGTACGTACAATTACAGCTCTGATCACTTCTGATCTTTCTAAAAGCGTATTTGGTACTGTTTCCTTGATTACAGCAACAATAATTTCACCAATATAAGCATATCGTCGATTACTAGTTCCTATGACTCGAATACACATTAATTCGCGGGCTCCGCTGTTATCGGCTATATTCAAATGGGTTTGAGGTTGAATCATATCATTTTTTTGTTTCTTTCAGTCCAAAGGTTGAATTAATAAAAATATTCTGTATTCAAAAAAAACCTACAATTATAATCTTTTTTTTTTTTTCATCCAAAAGACCTCTTTCCTTTGCTTTGGTTCTAATTATTATCCCAAAATAATGAATTGAGTTCGTATAGGCATTTTGGATGCTGCTATTGAAATAGCCTTTCTGGCTATATTTTCTTCAATCCCGTCCATTTCATAAAGTATTTTCCCGGGTTTAACGACAGCTACCCAATACTCGGGAGATCCTTTTCCCGAACCCATACGCGTTTCGGTAGGTCTTACTGTAACCGTTTTGTCTGGAAATATGCGTACCCATATTTGTCCACCTCGGCGGACATTTCGTGACATTGCCCGCCGCCCTGCTTCTATTTGTCTAGATGTGATCCAAGCGGGTTCAAGTGCCTGGAGAGCATATCTGCCGAAGCAAATATGATTACCTCGATAGGATATTCCTTTCATTCTTCCTCTATGTTGTTTACGGAATCTGGTTCTTTTGGGGTTATAGTTGATGGTTGTTTTTCAATCCCATCTCTATTACAGAACCGTACATGAGATTTTCACCTCATACGGCTCCTCGCGAATGAAGCGATTCAAAAATAAAAAAAAAAATAAATATATTTCATCGATAAAATAATATATAATAATAGAATAACATAAATATACATAAACATAAATATACATATGTTTAATGAATAATATAAGAAATAGAATCGCGAGATTTTTTGAGATTTCATAGA